GCTAGCGTAGCTTAACTAAAGCATGACACTGAAGATGTTAAAATGGGCCCTAGAAAGCCCCGCGCGCACAAAGGCTTGGTCCTGACTTTATTATCAACTTTAGCCAAATTTACACATGCAAGTATCCGCGCCCCTGTGAGAATGCCCCACAGTTCCCCGTCCGGGAACAAGGAGCTGGTATCAGGCACACTTTGTTGAGCCCATAACACCTTGCTTAGCCACACCCTCAAGGGAACTCAGCAGTGATAGACATTAAGCCATAAGTGAAAACTTGACTTAATTAAAGCTAAGAGGGCCGGTAAAACTCGTGCCAGCCACCGCGGTTATACGAGAGGCCCAAGTTGACAAACACCGGCGTAAAGAGTGGTTAAGTTAAAATTTATACTAAAGCCGAACATCTTCAAGGCTGTTATACGCAACCGAAGACAGGAAGTTCAACCACGAAGGTGGCTTTATCTCATCTGAACCCACGAAAGCTAAGGAACAAACTGGGATTAGATACCCCACTATGCCTAGCCCTAAACATTGATAGTACTATACACCCACTATCCGCCCGGGAACTACGAGCAACAGCTTAAAACCCAAAGGACTTGGCGGTGCTTTAGATCCACCTAGAGGAGCCTGTTCTAGAACCGATAACCCCCGTTCAACCTCACCTCTTCTTGTTTATTCCGTCTATATACCGCCGTCGTCAGCTTACCCTGTGAGGGATTAATAGTAAGCAAAACTGGTACAACCTAAAACGTCAGGTCGAGGTGTAGCGTATGGAGGGGGAAGAAATGGGCTACATTCGCTATCACAGCGAACACGAATAGTGTATTGAAACGTACACTTGAAGGAGGATTTAGCAGTAAGCAGGAAGTAGAGCGTCCCGCTGAAACTGGCCCTGAAGCGCGCACACACCGCCCGTCACTCTCCCCAAAAACCCAAGCCAGTTAACTAAAACCTAATAATTTAATAGAGGGGAGGCAAGTCGTAACATGGTAAGTGTACCGGAAGGTGCGCTTGGAAAAATCAGAGCGTGGCTAAGATAGAAAAGCATCTCCCTTACACTGAGAAGTCACCCGTGCAAGTCCGGTCGCCCTGACGCCCAACAGCTAGCCCACCTAAACAATTTCAACCACCCCCTGTTAATAACCCCTAAGTACCCCAGTATTTAAATTAAACAAACCATTTTTCCCCCCTAGTATAGGCGATAGAAAAGGGACTACGGCGCAATAGAGAAAGTACCGCAAGGGAATGCTGAAAGAGAGATGAAACAGCCCAGCAAAGCCTAAAAAAGCAGAGATTTAAACTCGTACCTTTTGCATCATGATTTAGCAAGTGTACCCCAAGCAAAGAGTACTTTAGTTTGATGTCCCGAAACTAGGTGAGCTACTTCAAGACAGCCTATTAATAGGGCGTACCCGTCTCTGTGGCAAAAGAGTGGGGAGAGCTTTGAGTAGAGGTGATAAACCTACCGAACCTAGTTATAGCTGGTTGTCCAAGAAATGAATAGAAGTTCAGCATCTCGGCTTCTCTTTTCACCCTAGTTTAACCCCTATTGATGCATTAAAGAAACCAAGACAGTTAGTCAAAGGGGGTACAGCCCCTTTGAATCAAGACACAACTTTATCAGGTGGGTAAAGATCATAATAATTAAAGCTAAATATTTTGGTGGGCCTAAAAGCAGCCATCCCCTTAGAAAGCGTTAAAGCTCAGACATATTCCTGCTCCCCTTCTTATCCTGATCACTAATTCTTACCCCCCTAATCGTACTGGACCGTCCCATGCCCTCATGGGAGTGATTATGCTAATATGAGTAATAAGAGGGCCCAAGGCTCTCTCCCTGCACACGTGTAAGTCGGAACGGACCACCCACCGACACTTAACGGCCCCAAACAGAGAGGGCACTAGATGGTAGACCAAACAACTAGAAAAACATCTAAGAATCCACCGTTACTCCTACACAGGCGTGCCCCCGGGGAAAGACTAAAAGAAAGAGAAGGAACTCGGCAAACACACTAAGCCTCGCCTGTTTACCAAAAACATCGCCTCTTGCAAACTCAAAAAATAAGAGGTCCTGCCTGCCCTGTGACTATTTGTTTAACGGCCGCGGTATTTTGACCGTGCGAAGGTAGCGCAATCACTTGTCTTTTAAATGGAGACCCGTATGAATGGCATAACGAGGGCTTAACTGTCTCCTCTTTCAAGTCAATGAAATTGATCTCCCCGTGCAGAAGCGGGGATACACACATAAGACGAGAAGACCCTATGGAGCTTTAGACACTACAGCAGCCCCCGTTAAACACCCTGAATAAAGGATTAAACCAAGGGGGCCCTGCCCTAATGTCTTTGGTTGGGGCGACCGCGGGGAATTAAAGAACCCCCACGTGGAGCGGGAACACTCTTCCTACAACTAAGAGCTACAGCTCTAGTAAACAGAATTTCTGACCAGCAAGATCCGGCAATGCCGATCAACGGACCGAGTTACCCTAGGGATAACAGCGCAATCCTCTTTTAGAGCCCATATCGACAAGGGGGTTTACGACCTCGATGTTGGATCAGGACATCCTAATGGTGCAGCCGCTATTAAGGGTTCGTTTGTTCAACGATTAAAGTCCTACGTGATCTGAGTTCAGACCGGAGTAATCCAGGTCAGTTTCTATCTATGCTATGCTCTTTTCTAGTACGAAAGGACCGAAAAGAAGAGGCCCATGCCAGGGGCACGCCTCCCCCTCACCTAGTGAAGTCAACTAAAATAGGCAAAAGGGCATGCCCCCCTTGCCTAAGAAAAAGGCATGTTAAGGTGGCAGACCCCGGTAATTGCAAAAGACCTAAGCCCTTTCTACGGAGGTTCAAATCCTCCTCTTAACTATGACATTCACACTCATGACCTACATTATTAATCCTCTCACCTTTATCGTACCCGTTCTTTTAGCCGTCGCTTTTCTTACCCTCCTTGAACGAAAAGTGTTAGGGTACATACAACTACGAAAAGGCCCTAATGTTGTTGGGCCCTACGGACTCCTGCAACCTATCGCTGACGGTCTCAAACTCTTCACTAAAGAGCCCGTTCGCCCTTCCACCTCTTCTCCCATATTATTTCTCCTTGCACCCGTACTAGCCCTAACCCTCGCCCTCACTCTTTGAGCCCCCATACCTCTTCCCTATCCTGTCATCGACCTTAATCTAGGCATTTTATTCCTCCTTGCTCTGTCCAGTCTAGCAGTATATTCAATTTTAGGCTCAGGTTGAGCATCTAATTCAAAATACGCCCTCATTGGAGCCCTGCGGGCGGTGGCCCAAACTATTTCATATGAAGTTAGTCTAGGTCTAATCCTATTAAATGTCATTATTTTTACTGGCGGCTTCACTTTACAAACATTTAATGTAGCTCAAGAAAGTATTTGATTAATTTTACCTGCTTGACCTCTAGCTGCCATGTGGTATATCTCTACCTTGGCTGAAACAAACCGGGCTCCTTTTGACCTCACAGAGGGGGAGTCCGAGCTAGTCTCAGGGTTCAATGTAGAATACGCAGGGGGCCCATTTGCCCTGTTCTTCCTAGCAGAGTACGCTAATATCTTATTAATAAATACCCTTTCAGCCATCCTTTTTCTCGGGGCCTCCCACATTCCCGTTTTTCCAGAACTTACAGCTATCAACCTAATAACTAAGGCAGCCCTCCTTTCAACAGTCTTTTTGTGAGTCCGAGCCTCCTACCCACGCTTCCGATATGACCAGCTCATACATCTAATCTGAAAAAACTTCCTACCCCTTACTCTTGCCTTAGTTATCTGACATCTCGCCCTCCCCATTGCCTTTGCTGGCCTGCCCCCACAGCTATAACTACGGAGTTGTGCCTGAAGTAAAGGACCACTTTGATAGAGTGACCCACGGGGGTTAAAGTCCCCYCAACTCCTTAGAAAGAAGGGGTTCGAACCCTACCTAAAGAGATCAAAACTCTTAGTGCTTCCACTACACCACTTCCTAGCAAGGTCAGCTAATTAAGCTCTTGGGCCCATACCCCAAATATGTTGGTTAAACTCCTTCCTTTGCTAATGAACCCCTACATCTTGTCCACCCTTCTCTTTGGTTTAGGACTTGGAACTACTATCACATTCGCCAGCTCTCATTGATTGCTCGCCTGAATGGGCCTCGAAATAAACACCTTAGCCATCCTCCCACTAATAGCCCAACATCATCACCCCCGCGCCGTTGAAGCTACCACTAAGTATTTTCTCACACAAGCCACTGGCGCAGCAATGCTTTTGTTTGCAAGTACTACTAACGCCTGACTCACAGGACAGTGGGACATTCAACAAATGTCTCATCCCCTTCCTATCGCCCTAGTTACCCTGGCCCTAGCACTAAAAGTGGGCCTCGCACCTCTTCACTCATGACTCCCTGAAGTATTACAAGGGTTAGACCTTACTACAGGACTTATTCTAGCCACTTGACAGAAATTAGCCCCCTTTGCCCTACTTATYCAAATTCAACCCGCAARTTCCACGCTCCTCATCACACTGGGGCTCGCATCCACTCTTGTTGGCGGTTGAGGCGGTTTAAACCAGACACAACTACGTAAAATTTTAGCCTATTCTTCCATCGCTCATCTTGGGTGGATGATTTTAATTGTACAATTTTCCCCCTCTTTGACACTCGTCACCCTTCTTATATATCTTATCATAACACTTTCAACATTTCTTGTATTCAAACTTAATAATTCCACTAGCATTAATACCCTTGCCATTTCCTGGGCTAAGACCCCGGTTCTTACATCTTTAACCCCTCTCCTCCTACTATCTCTCGGGGGTCTCCCCCCACTTACAGGATTTATGCCAAAATGACTTATTTTACAAGAACTCACTAAACAAGATCTAGCTACGACTGCTACACTAGCAGCCCTCACCGCCCTCCTCAGTCTATACTTTTACTTGCGCCTGTCCTACGCTATAGCCCTTACCATGGCCCCCAATAATATTGCTGGTACCACCCCCTGACGTCTTCCTTCCCTTCAAACCACGATACCCCTCGCTATCTCAACCTCCGCCGCCCTCCTTCTACTTCCTCTCACCCCCGCCACCATTGCACTCTTGACCCTCTAAGAGACTTAGGCTAACATAAGACCAAGGGCCTTCAAAGCCCTAAGTGAGGATGAAAATTCCTCAGTCCCTGATAAGACTTGCGAGAAACTAACCCACATCTCCTGCATGCAAAGCAGACACTTTAATTAAGCTAAAGCCTTATCTAGGTGGGTAGGCCTCGATCCTACAAATTCTTAGTTAACAGCTAAGCGCTCAAACCAGCGAGCATCCATCTACCTTCCCTCGCCTTTTTCTTACGGGTGGAGGCGAGGGAAAGCCCCAGCAGATCATTAGGCTGCCACTTAAGATTTGCAATCTTATATGTTAAACACCTTGGGGCTCTTTGGTAAGAAGAGGACTCTAACCTCTGTACATGGGGCTACAATCCACCGCTTAAACTCAGCCATCCTACCTGTGGCCATCACACGATGATTTTTCTCGACCAATCACAAAGACATTGGCACCCTATATCTAGTATTTGGTGCCTGAGCCGGAATAGTGGGCACGGCCCTAAGCCTCCTAATTCGAGCTGAGCTGAGCCAACCCGGTGCCCTTCTAGGGGACGATCAAATTTACAATGTAATTGTTACAGCCCATGCTTTCGTAATAATTTTCTTTATAGTAATACCAATTATAATCGGAGGTTTCGGGAACTGACTCGTCCCCCTGATGATCGGGGCCCCCGATATAGCATTTCCCCGAATAAACAACATGAGCTTTTGGCTCCTCCCTCCCTCTTTTTTACTACTACTTGCCTCTTCAGGGGTCGAAGCAGGAGCCGGGACCGGGTGAACCGTCTACCCTCCTCTTGCTGGAAACTTGGCCCACGCTGGGGCCTCTGTTGATTTAACAATTTTTTCTTTACATTTAGCAGGAATTTCCTCAATTCTTGGGGCAATTAATTTTATTACAACAATCATCAACATGAAGCCCCCAGCTATCTCTCAGTATCAAACCCCCCTTTTCGTCTGATCTGTCCTTATTACCGCCGTTCTACTATTGCTCGCCCTTCCAGTCCTTGCCGCCGGCATCACAATGCTTTTAACAGATCGAAATCTTAACACCACTTTTTTTGACCCGGCAGGCGGCGGAGATCCCATCCTTTACCAACATCTCTTTTGATTCTTTGGACACCCTGAAGTATACATTCTAATTCTTCCTGGTTTTGGGATAGTCTCTCACATTGTTGCCTATTATTCAGGAAAGAAAGAACCTTTTGGGTACATGGGCATGGTATGAGCTATAATAGCCATCGGTCTTCTCGGCTTCATCGTCTGAGCCCACCACATGTTTACAGTGGGCATAGATGTGGACACACGTGCTTACTTTACCTCTGCTACAATAATTATTGCCATTCCCACAGGTGTCAAAGTTTTTAGCTGACTTGCCACTCTTCACGGGGGCTCCATCAAATGAGAGACACCCCTTTTATGAGCCCTTGGTTTTATCTTTCTTTTTACAGTTGGAGGACTAACTGGGATTGTTCTTGCCAACTCCTCTCTTGATATTGTTCTACATGACACCTACTACGTGGTTGCCCACTTCCACTACGTTCTATCCATGGGCGCCGTATTCGCCATCGTTGCTGGCTTCGTTCACTGATTTCCCCTCTTTTCAGGATACACCCTTCACAGCACCTGAACAAAAATTCACTTCGGGGTAATATTTCTTGGTGTAAATCTCACCTTTTTCCCCCAGCACTTTCTAGGTCTGGCTGGCATGCCCCGACGATACTCCGACTACCCAGATGCTTACACCCTATGAAACACCGTATCCTCAATTGGGTCCTTAATTTCCCTCGTAGCAGTAATTATATTCCTATTCATTATTTGAGAAGCATTCGCCGCTAAACGTGAAGTTCTAGCAGTAGAGCTCACAACAACCAATGTTGAATGACTACACGGCTGTCCTCCCCCCTATCACACATTCGAGGAGCCGGCATTTGTTCTAGTTCAATCAAACTAACGAGAAAGGGAGGAGTCGAACCCCCATGAACTGGTTTCAAGCCCGTCACATAGCCACTCTGTCACTTCCTTCATAAGACACTAGTAAAATAGTACATTACACCGCCTTGTCAAGGCAGAGTCGTGGGTTAAAGCCCCGCGTGTTTTAACCCCCAATGGCCCATCCCTCCCAACTAGGATTTCAAGATGCAGCTTCACCTGTTATAGAAGAACTTCTTCATTTTCACGATCACGCCTTAATAATTGTCTTTCTAATCAGCACTTTAGTACTTTACATTATTGTGGCCATAGTCTCCACAAAATTAACCAACAAGTATATTCTAGATTCTCAAGAAATTGAAATTATCTGAACCGTTCTCCCAGCAATCATTCTTATTCTCATCGCCCTTCCCTCCCTACGCATTCTTTATCTTATAGACGAGATCAACAGCCCCCTTCTTACTATTAAAGCTGTCGGCCACCAATGATACTGAAGCTACGAATACACAGACTATGAAGATCTTGGGTTTGACGCCTACATAATTCCCACGCAAGACTTAAGCCCTGGCCAATTCCGACTATTGGAGGCCGACCATCGAATAGTAATTCCGGTAGAATCCCCCATCCGAGTTTTAGTCTCCGCTGACGATGTCCTTCACTCCTGAACAGTCCCCGCCCTCGGGATTAAAATAGATGCAGTCCCAGGCCGCCTCAATCAAACAGCTTTTATTGCATCCCGCCCTGGTGTTTTCTATGGTCAATGTTCTGAGATCTGCGGGGCCAATCACAGTTTTATGCCCATCGTAGTTGAAGCAGTCCCTCTAGAACACTTTGAAAACTGATCATCACGAATACTTGAAGACGCCTCGCTAAGAAGCTAAACAGGGAACAGCGTTAGCCTTTTAAGCTAAAGATTGGTGGCTCCCAACCACCCCTAGCGACATGCCTCAACTCAATCCCACACCGTGATTTGCAATCCTAGTCTTTTCATGACTAATTTTCCTGGCCATTATTCCCTCCAAAGTAATGGCTCACACTTTCCCGAATGAGCCGACACTACAAAGTGCCGAAAAACCTAAAACAGAATCCTGAACCTGACCATGACAGTAAGCCTTTTCGACCAGTTTATAAGCCCCACGCTCCTAGGAGTTCCTCTAATCGCTCTCGCACTTACCCTTCCTTGAGTTATGTACCCCACCCCCACAACCCGCTGACTTAACAACCGTTTTTTAGCCCTTCAAGGGTGGTTCATTAACCGCTTTACCCAACAACTCCTTCTTCCTTTAAGCCTGGGCGGTCACAAATGGGCTGTTCTTTTGACCTCTCTAATAATCTTTTTAATCTCCATAAATATGCTAGGCCTGCTTCCTTATACTTTTACCCCTACGGCACAGCTCTCCTTAACCCTAGGTTTTGCCGCACCTCTATGATTAGCAACAGTAATTATCGGCCTGCGAAATCAACCAACGCATGCCTTAGGCCATCTCCTCCCAGAAGGAACCCCCGTCCCCCTAATTACAACCCTTGTTGTCATCGAAACAATTAGTCTACTTATCCGCCCCCTTGCTCTAGGAGTACGGCTGACTGCCAATTTAACCGCTGGTCATCTTTTAATTCAACTCATTTCAACAGCCGCTTTTGTCCTTCTTTCCTCAGTCCCTGCTGTAGCCCTGCTCACATTTTCCGTTCTTGTCCTTCTCACCCTTTTAGAGATTGCCGTTGCTATAATCCAAGCCTACGTATTTGTCCTCCTCTTAACTCTCTACCTTCAAGAAAACGTCTAATGGCCCATCAAGCACACGCATACCACATAGTTGACCCCAGCCCTTGACCTCTRACAGGAGCAATTGCTGCCCTATTGATAACATCAGGTCTCGCAACCTGATTCCACTTCCAATCCACAGTTCTCCTAACACTTGGGACAATCCTTCTTCTACTCACCATACTCCAATGATGGCGCGATATCGTACGAGAAGGCACCTTCCAAGGACATCACACACCCCCAGTTCAAAAAGGTCTCCGCTACGGCATAGTTCTTTTTATTACCTCCGAAGTTTTCTTTTTCCTAGGCTTCTTTTGAGCCTTTTACCACGCAAGCCTCGCACCTACCCCCGAACTGGGGGGCTGCTGACCCCCTGCAGGCATTACCCCCTTAGACCCCTTTGAAGTCCCCTTACTTAACACGGCCGTTCTTCTTGCCTCCGGGGTAACAGTTACCTGGGCTCATCACAGCATCATAGAGGGGGAGCGGAAACAAGCCGTTCAGTCTCTCGCCCTAACAATTCTTCTTGGTTTTTACTTCACATTCCTGCAAGGCTTAGAATACTATGAGGCTCCCTTTACAATCGCAGACGGAGTATACGGTTCTACCTTTTTCGTGGCCACCGGCTTTCACGGCCTTCATGTAATTATTGGCTCCACATTTTTAGCCGTTTGTCTAATCCGTCAGATTCAACACCATTTTACATCCGAACATCACTTTGGATTCGAAGCAGCAGCCTGATATTGACACTTCGTAGATGTCGTATGACTATTTCTCTATATCTCAATCTACTGATGAGGATCTTAATTTTTCTAGTACTAAATGTCAGTATAAGTGACTTCCAATCACCCGGTCTTGGTTAAAGCCCAAGGAAAGATAATGAATCTAGTTACAACTGTAATCACCATCACCACCCTTCTTTCGATCGTCCTAGCCCTTGTATCTTTTTGACTCCCTCAAATAACCCCAGATCACGAAAAGCTCTCCCCCTACGAGTGTGGCTTCGACCCCGTAGGGTCTGCCCGTTTGCCTTTTTCACTCCGGTTTTTCTTGGTCGCTATTCTCTTTTTGCTTTTTGATTTAGAGATCGCCCTTCTTCTCCCCCTGCCTTGGGGGGATCAGTTAGAAACCCCCTTAATAACTTTTCTCTGAGCCACAGCTGTTCTAACACTCCTCACCCTGGGCTTGATTTACGAGTGACTTCAAGGTGGACTAGAGTGAGCTGAATAGATGGTTAGTTTAAAGAAAACCTTTGATTTCGGCTCAAAAACTTGTGGTTAAAGTCCATAATTGTCTAATGACCCCCGTTCACTTTGCCTTTTCATCGGCCTTCATCTTAGGGTTAACCGGCCTAGCCTTTCATCGAACCCACCTACTTTCTGCTCTTCTGTGTTTAGAAGGAATAATGCTGGCTCTATTTATCGCCCTCTCTCTCTGAGCCCTACAACTAGGCTCTACAAGTTTCTCTGCCGCCCCAATGCTCCTATTGGCATTTTCAGCTTGTGAAGCAAGCGCGGGGCTTGCTCTACTAGTAGCCACTGCCCGCACTCACGGCACCGATCGACTTCAAAGCCTAAACCTCCTACAATGCTAAAAATTCTAATCCCCACCCTCATGCTTGTCCCCACCACTTGAATAGCCTCCGCTAAATGACTCTGACCCACAATCCTTATGCATAGTCTACTAATCGCCTTAACCAGCCTTTCTTGGCTCGTCCGTACGGCAGAGACCGGTTGATCAAGCCTTAATTTTTTCATGGCCACAGACCCCCTGTCCACCCCCCTTTTAGTACTTACTTGTTGATTGCTCCCCCTTATAATTTTAGCAAGCCAAAACCACACCGCATCAGAACCTCTCAACCGGCAACGAACCTATTTAACCCTTTTAACATCCCTCCAAATTTTCCTTATTATAGCTTTCGGGGCCACCGAGATCATTATGTTTTATATTATATTTGAGGCCACTCTCATCCCCACTCTTATTCTCATCACCCGTTGAGGAAACCAAACTGAACGTCTCAATGCCGGTGTCTATTTTCTTTTTTACACCCTCGCCGGATCTCTCCCCCTTCTTGTTGCCCTTCTCCTCCTTCAAAATAGCACCGGTGCCCTCTCACTTTTGACTCTTCAATATTCTGACCCTCTTGAACTCTCTTCTTACGCACACAAGTTATGATGGGCTGGGTGTCTTCTCGCATTTCTAGTAAAAATACCCCTATACGGCGTACATCTTTGACTACCAAAAGCACATGTTGAAGCTCCCGTTGCAGGCTCAATAATTCTGGCTGCTGTACTTCTAAAACTCGGAGGTTACGGAATGATGCGAATAGTAGTTATATTAGAACCCCTGACTAAAGAGTTAAGCTACCCCTTTATTGTTTTTGCCTTATGAGGCATCATTATGACCGGCTCCATTTGTCTACGTCAAACAGACCTTAAATCTCTCATTGCCTACTCCTCCGTAAGCCACATAGGTCTCGTTGTCGGGGGTATTCTAATTCAAACCCCATGGGGCTTCTCTGGGGCCCTCATTCTCATAATTGCCCATGGATTAGCATCCTCCGCACTCTTTTGTCTTGCTAACACAAACTACGAGCGAACCCACAGTCGCACCATACTACTAGCCCGAGGACTACAAATGGTTCTACCCCTCATGACAGCCTGATGGTTTATTGCCAGTCTTGCTAATTTGGCACTTCCTCCCCTCCCCAATTTGATGGGGGAACTAATAATTATTACTTCTCTGTTTAATTGATCCTGGTGGACTATCATTTTAACCGGGGCCGGGACCTTAATTACTGCAAGTTATTCCCTCTATATATTCCTCATGACTCAACGAGGGCCACTTCCAGCACACATTGTTGCCCTAAATCCCTCTTACACACGAGAACACCTCCTCATAGCTCTTCATCTTATCCCCCTAATCTTGCTCATCCTAAAACCTGAGCTAATTTGAGGGTGAGCCTCATGTCGGTATAGTTTAACCAAAATATTAGATTGTGATTCCAAAGACAGGGGTTAAAATCCCCTTACCCACCGAGAGAGGCTCGCCAGCAACGAAGACTGCTAATCTCCGCAACCTTGGTTGGACCCCAGGGCTCACTCGGGCTGCTTCTAAAGGATAACAGCTCATCCATTGGTCTTAGGAACCAAAAACTCTTGGTGCAAATCCAAGTAGCAGCTATGCATCCTACTTCCCTAATAATAACTTCAAGTTTGATTATTATTTTCACATTACTAACCTACCCAGTACTCTCAACCTTGACCCCTCGTATTCAATCTCCGGACTGAGCCACAACACACGTCAAGACAGCAGTAAAGCTAGGATTTTTCATCAGCCTTCTACCCCTGTTTCTATTTTTCAACGAGGGGGCCGAGACAATCACCACCTCCTGAACTTGAATAAACACCACCTGTTTTGATATCAACATTAGCTTGAAGTTTGACCATTACTCAATTATCTTTACTCCCATCGCCCTCTATGTAACCTGATCTATCCTCGAGTTTGCATCTTGATACATGCATGCAGACCCCAACATCAACCGGTTCTTCAAATATCTTTTAATTTTCCTCATTGCTATAATCATCCTAGTAACAGCAAACAACATGTTCCAATTGTTTATTGGTTGAGAGGGGGTGGGCATCATATCCTTCCTTCTTATCGGCTGATGATACGGTCGAGCAGACGCCAACACCGCCGCTCTACAAGCCGTTGTATACAATCGAGTGGGGGATATCGGGCTGATTTTTGCCATGGCATGAATAGCCATAAATCTTAACTCCTGAGAAATACAACAAATTTTCGTAGCCTCCAAAGACTTAGATTTAACCTTTCCCCTTTTAGGGCTCATCCTTGCTGCCACCGGTAAGTCCGCCCAATTCGGTCTTCATCCTTGACTCCCCTCTGCCATAGAGGGCCCTACGCCGGTATCTGCCCTACTACATTCAAGCACCATGGTCGTTGCTGGCATCTTTCTGCTAGTTCGCATAAGCCCTCTTCTGGAGAATAATCAAACTGCTTTAACCACCTGCCTCTGCTTGGGTGCCCTGACAACTCTTTTTACAGCCACTTGCGCACTTACTCAAAACGACATTAAAAAAATCGTTGCCTTCTCAACCTCAAGCCAACTAGGATTAATAATAGTCACCATCGGACTTAATCAACCCCAACTCGCCTTCTTACACATTTGCACCCATGCCTTCTTTAAAGCCATGCTTTTTCTCTGTTCCGGGGCCATCATCCACAGTTTAAACGATGAGCAAGATATTCGTAAGATGGGGGGCATGCACCATCTCACCCCCTTCACCTCGTCTTGTCTTACAATCGGAAGTCTCGCCCTTGCTGGAACCCCCTTTCTGGCCGGCTTCTTTTCAAAAGATGCCATCATTGAAGCCCTAAACACATCCCACCTGAACGCCTGAGCCCTCACTCTCACCCTTCTAGCCACTTCTTTCACAGCCATTTATAGTCTACGCGTGGTCTATTTCGTGTCCCTCGGTCATCCTCGATTTAACTCATTATCCCCCATCAATGAGAACAACCCAGCCGTAATTAACCCCATCAAGCGCTTGGCTTGGGGAAGTATCATTGCTGGCCTTCTAATCACCTCCAGCATCACCCCTCTAAAAACCCCCATTATAACCATACCCCCACTACTTAAATTAGCTGCCCTCATCGTCACAATTATCGGCCTTCTTTTAGCCTTAGAACTGGCATCTCTAACAAGTAAACAATACCAAACCACCCCAAATCTCCCCGTCCATCATTTCTCCAACATACTCGGATTCTTTCCAACAATTATTCATCGCCTCCCTCCCAAAGTTACCCTAATCCTTGGGCAAACAATCGCCAGTCAAATAGTAGACCAAACCTGACTCGAAAAAACGGGGCCCAAAGCCATCGCCACCGCAAGTCTTCCCCTGATCACCACAATCAGCAACACACAACAAGGCTTAATTAAAACATATTTAACTTTATTCCTCCTCACTCTTGCTGTAACAGTCCTCCTGACCATGGCCTAAACTGCCCGAAGCGTCCCCCGACTTAACCCTCGGGTTAACTCCAAAACAACAAACAGCGTAAGTAAGAGCACCCAAGCACTTAACACCAACATCCCTCCCCCCACTGAGTATATAAAAGCCACTCCACCAATATCCCCTCGAAACACAGAAAAATCCCCAAATTCATCCCCTGGGATTCAAGACGCCTCATATCACCCACTCCACACACTACTTGAAATCACCAACACCCCCACAAGATACATGATCATGTATAACAAGACGGGCCGACTTCCTCAGCCCTCTGGAAATGGCTCTGCAGCTAATGCTGCCGAATAAGCAAATACGACCAACATGCCACCCAAATAAATTAAAAACAAAACTAGAGATAAAAAAGGCCCTCCATGGCCTACCAAGACCCCACACCCCATGCCTGCTACAACAACCAACCCCAAAGCAGCAAAATAGGGAGAAGGATTAGAAGCAACAGCTACTAAACCTAACACCAACCCCAATAAGAACAAAGACATAATATAGGTCATAATTCCTGCCAGGAGTTTAACCAGGACTAATGACTTGAAAAACCACCGTTGTTATTCAACTACAAGAACCTTAATGGCAAGCCTACGAAAAACTCACCCCCTACTAAAAATTGCAAACAGCGCAGTAGTTGACCTCCCCACCCCCTCGAATATTTCAGCATGGTGGAACTTTGGGTCCCTTCTTGGCCTTTGTTTAATTATCCAAATCCTAACAGGACTATTTCTCGCCATGCATTACACCTCTGACATCGCAACCGCCTTTTCCTCTGTCGGTCACATCTGTCGGGATGTAAACTATGGCTGATTTATTCGCAATCTTCATGCCAACGGTGCCTCTTTCTTTTTCATTTGTATTTACATACACATCGGACGAGGTTTGTATTACGGTTCCTATCTCTTTAAAGAGACTTGAACAGTTGGCGTAGTCCTGCTTCTTCTTGTAATAATGACTGCCTTTGTTGGATACGTCCTACCTTGGGGTCAAATGTCATTCTGAGGCGCTACCGTCATCACCAATCTCCTCTCTGCAGTACCCTATATCGGCAACGCCCTTGTACAATGAATCTGAGGGGGCTTCTCAGTAGACAACGCAACCCTAACCCGATTTTTTGCTTTCCATTTTCTTTTCCCCTTTCTCATTGCAGCCGCCACTCTCATCCACCTACTATTCTTACACCAAACTGGCTCCACCAATCCTCTCGGCTTAAACTCAGATGCAGATAAAATTTCTTTTCATCCTTATTTTTCCTATAAAGATCTTTTAGGCTTTGCAGCACTTATTATTACCCTCACAGCCCTAGCACTATTTTTCCCCAACCTTTTAGGAGACCCCGACAATTTCACCCCCGCCAATCCTCTAGTGACACCCCCTCACATCAAACCAGAGTGATATTTTTTATTTGCCTACGCCATTCTACGCTCCATTCCTAACAAACTTGGGGGTGTTTTAGCCCTCTTAGCCTCCATTCTAGTACTTTTGGTAGTACCCATTCTTCACACCTCCAAACAACGCGGTCTAACCTTTCGTCCAATCACTCAATTCCTATTTTGAACCCTCATTGCAGACGTCGCCATTCTCACTTGAATCGGGGGCATGCCCGTAGAAGACCCCTATATTATCATTGGCCAAATTGCATCTGTTCTATACTTTTTTCTTTTTTTGACCCTATTCCCACTAGCCGGTTGAATGGAGAACAAAGCCTTAGGTTGATCATGCAGCAGTAGCTCAGTGTCAGAGCATCGGTCTTGTAAGCCGGACGCCGGAGGTTAAAATCCTCCCCGCCGCTCAAAGAAAGGAGATTCTAACTCCTACCCCCAACTCCCAAAGCTAGGATTCTAAAATTAAACTATTCCTTGGCCTATGTACCAATTCCAACAATGATTGAACACACATAAATGTATTGTCACCCCTTAATTATTTTAACCATCTNAATATGATTTTAAAAAGTATATGAACTACTAGAGACATCTATGTATTATCAACATTAAGTTATTTTAACCATGAATATGATTTTAAAAAGTATATGAACTACTAGAGACATCTATGTATTATCAACATTAAGTTATTTTAACCATGAATATGATTTTAAAAAGTATATGAACTACTAGAGACATCTATGTATTATCAACATTAAGTTATTTTAACCATGAATATGATTTTAAAAAGTATATGAACTACTAGAGACATCTATGTATTATCAACATTAAGTTATTTTAACCATGAATATGATTTTAAAAAGTATATGAACTACTAGAGACATCTATGTATTATCAACATTAAGTTATTTTAACCATGAATATGATTTTAAAAAGTATATGAACTACTAGAGACATCTATGTATTATCAACATTAAGTTATTTTAACCATGAATATGATTTTAAAAAGTATATGAACTACTAGAGACATCTATGTATTATCAACATTAAGTTATTTTAACCATTCATATTATTTAAAAACATAAATATATTACCCTCATAAATTTATTTTAATCATTCAATATCATTTGAAGACAAAAATGAACTATTAAGAAACATAAGTATATTATAAAAAACATATATATGTAGTATCACCATTTTCGTCATTTTAAATATTAAATGTTATTTCGCTACTTATAAATTTGTACGGTTAACCATCCTATGCTTTCGACCAGATCTAATTATTAGAAAACATATATATTTTGGTTGACATTGCCAGTGTTACACACTTACATTTTTACTATATAATGAAGATTAACATAAACCATATAAGATTAAATTTTACATTAATTAAGTCAAGAATAACTAGAAATTTAATATTCCATACTTATAATTAATAAAGAATATTACACGCGTTTTAACATCCCGTCGTGTAATTGTATATTATGAAGTAAGAACCGACCATCAGTTGATTTCTTAATGAYAACGGTTATTGAAGGTGAGGGACAAGTATTCGTGGGGGTCGCACACAGTGAATTTTTCCTGGCATTTGGTTCCTACTTCAGGGCCATCAATTGATATTACTCCTCCCACGTTCATCGACGCTTACATAAGTTAATGGTGGAATACATAAGCGAGATGACTCAGCATGCCGAGCGTTCTCTCCATCGGGCAAGGGGTTCCTTTTTTTTCTTACCTTTCATCTGGCATAGCAGAGCGCACACGGTAATAACTAGCAAGCGAGTACATTTAACTCGCTCAGCGAGTGAATATTGTGAGTGTTGAAAAGACTTTCTAATAGGAATTGCATATTGGTATCTCATGTGCATATATAGTGATTTTAACTCGAAACATCCCTATAAGTGCCCCTGGTTTTTTAGCGTAAAACCCCCCTACCCCCTTAAACTCCTGAGATCACTAAGACTCCTGAAAACCCCCCGGAAACAGGAAAACCTCGAGTTGCTTAATTGGGCCTAAAATGTGCTTATTTACACTATTAAAATAATGCGCAT